AGGAACATTTTCATATATTTTGTATCATTTTGGCGGCATGGCCGAGTGGTAAGGCGGGGGACTGCAAATCCTTTTTCCCCAGTTCAAATCCGGGTGTCGCCTGATCAACAAAAGACTCCAAATATCTTCTTCTGTTAATATAACTCGCCGAATTATTGCCTTTCAGAAAGGAAAAGTGAGGGGCTGCTTATTCTTATTTGCTTCTAAGCATAAGCATCTTGGCTTGGCTGGGTGGGGTTTGTATAAAAGATTCTAAATCCTTGCATCTAGGATTCAAAGAAATATGCCATTTCTTAATAATAGAAGAGGGATTACCAAGACTCCGGGATTATCTTTGACTACTTACTAATTATTTATTAATGTCGTGTACAATGACTGGATCTTGAGCTAGATTGGAGAGCCTTATTAGGATGGAATTAGATAGTTGTAGTTGTGGTAAAGGAAAGGGGCCGAAGGCACTTTATATACGAACGACGGACTCGCGCGAATCTCTGAGTACTCGTCGGGATATTGATTGAATAGAGAGTTTCCTTTTATAGAAGAAAAGGTAGGGGAAAAGTAATTTCTTGTTCGGCAACCCTTAATCAAGATCAAGAATATACTGTCTTCCTACTATTTCATAGAGATAATTGTAGAAAAAGATAGGGTTCGAGTTATATCAAATGGGGAATTGGGGGTAGTGATTTATATTTCGATACTTTTTACTTAGAAAGATCAACAAAAATGGAATAGGCCTTATGAGTACTTTACTACATATTCCATTAAAAACATTCCCTTAAGATATTACTACGTATTTTGCTTGTTTCCCAATTAAAAAAAAGTCATACATATAAGAATTTCTTATGAGTTAATTTATTAGAGTGCTTTATCCCTAGTGTTAGGGTGTTAGCCCTTTTGACTCTGCGCCATGGATTCCACTATTATTAGTGAGTAAAAGTGGGATAATTCCTTCATATTTATAGAGATAGGGGACATAATTCACATGGATATAGTCAGTCTCGCGTGGGCTGCTTTAATGGTAGTCTTTACATTTTCCCTTTCACTCGTAGTATGGGGAAGAAGTGGACTCTAGAGGTACTACTAATTGTTGATCTAATTGTATCAATTATTTTATAGATCATTCTACAAGGCGTTTTGAACTATTTAAAATCCAAATATCTTCATCAAATATCTTCATTTCGAATTCAATTGGATTCGAAATGAAGTAATGTATTATATTAATTATAATGTTTCAATCAAACCGGATATTTTAATGATTCCCATGTTTGTATTTCAAAAGGGATGCCCAGATGATTGGAATTTGATTCCAACCAAATTCTTCCAAAATTTTCTATTTCTCACAAAACCAACAAGTTCTTAGAGGAATACCGGACCTTTTATTTTAATTTTTTTATTTTATTGACTCGTTTCATATCACGGCTCAGGCCTTAAAAATAGGTGAAGTTTCTTCTTGCCTTTCGAAATCTAAAGAAGTAATCAATTGACCCATTGACAAAAATTCCACGAAACACCTTTTCGAAAGACTAAAAAATATAGTAATTCGAATCATAAGAATAAGACGATTCTGATTATTTCAGATTAATCAGAATCTAAAGAACAAGTAGATGAAGCAAATAAGAGGAATGGGTCTCTAGTTCAATTCCATATGTGGAATTGATATCCACATATATCAAGATAATATTGTAGATTACATCAATTTAAACCTCTGTTTAGATACTAGAGTACTACTTTGTAGATTGTACAACTTTAATACACTACAATAACACTAATAGCTAGATAGTCTGGTAAGAAAGAAATAGATAATTCTTTCTTACCAGACTATCGGATCTCATAGAATACTTCCAATTCTAGTCCGTTCATTCATTTAAGACACGAAATGGGAATCCTTTTCCCTTTTCATTTCATTGAATTTCGTCCATTTTTGATAAGAACTCGGAACCCAAGTTTCATTCAAACTTAATAACTAACTAATTATTTTGACTAACCGTTTTTACGTAAATGATAAGTAGAAAAGCAGTAGGAACTAGAATGAATAGTGCAGTAGCAATAAATGCAAGAATATTAACTTCCATAATCTCATCGTTTTTTTTTACTTCACAATAACTCGGGATTTGGTCCCATAGAGAGGATAAACCTTTTGCCTTTATTTTAATTCAATAAAAAATCTCTCGATTATCTTGAATCCGATCAATATCATAAATAACAATATAGGAACTATCAAATCAATTAATTCGTTGTCGAGAATTGAATAGTATAACATAGGAAGTGTTTTTATCCATAGCGAATCCAAACTTGGATTTTTGACCCCACCCCAAATTCCTTGATTTCTCACCCATTTCCTTTCTTTTTTTTTTCTCTAACCTACTTTACGTCTTCCTTTCTTGTACAATTATTATCTAATGAAATATCATCAGATTTCACTTCCATCAGTTACATAGTTACAAACCCAAACAAAGAAAAAAATAAAATAAAGATCCCCCCTTGTTTTGGGAATGAAAGC